GTCTTTGTAGCTTATAAAAAGCATGACACTGAAGATGTCAAGATGGCTGCCGTAAACACCCAAAGACAAAAGACTTAGTCCTAACCTTACTGTTAGTTTTTGCTAGGTATATACATGCAAGTATCCGCGCTCCAGTGTAGATGCCCTGGACACCTTACGCAGGTAGATAGGAGCGGGCATCAGGCTCACCACAACCGTAGCCCAAGACGCCTTGCAATTGCCACACCCCCACGGGTATTCAGCAGTAGTTAATATTAAGCAATGAGTGTAAACTTGACTTAGCCATAGCAAATTAGGGTTGGTAAATCCTGTGCCAGCCACCGCGGTCATACAGGAGACCCAAATTAACTTTATAACGGCGTAAAGAGTGGTCACATGTTATCCAAGTAGCTAAGATTAAAAAGCAACTGAGCTGTCGCAAGCCCAAGATGCCATTAAGGCCACCACATCAAAGAAGATCTTAGAACAACGATTAATTGAACTCCACGAAAGCCAGGGCCCAAACTGGGATTAGATACCCCACTATGCCTGGCCCTAAATCTTGATGCTTACACCTACTAAAGCATCCGCCCGAGAACTACGAGCACCAACGCTTGAAACTCTAAGGACTTGGCGGTGCCCCAAACCCACCTAGAGGAGCCTGTTCTGTAATCGATGATCCACGATATACCTGACCATTCCTTGCCAAAACAGCCTACATACCGCCGTCGCCAGCTCACCTCCACTGAAGGCCCAACAGTGAGCGCAATAGCCCAACCACGCTAATAAGACAGGTCAAGGTATAGCCTATGGAATGGGAGTAATGGGCTACATTTTCTAAGTTAGAACATACGGCAAAGGGGTATGAAATAACCCCTAGAAGGCGGATTTAGCAGTAAAGTGGGACAATCGAGCCCTCTTTAAGCCGGCCCTGGGGCACGTACATACCGCCCGTCACCCTCCTCGCAGCGCCCCCCCCCCCCCAATACATTAATAAGCCATCAAGCCAAAGATGAGGTAAGTCGTAACAAGGTAAGTGTACCGGAAGGTGCACTTAGACTACCAAGACGTAGCTTAAACAAAAGCATTCAGCTTACACCTGAAAAATGTCTGCCAACATCAGATCGTCTTGATGCCAAACTCTAGCCCAATCGACACGACCTGGAATAACAAAGCCATTCCCCTCCACCCAACTAAAGCATTCACTAGTCCCAGTATAGGCGATAGAAAAGACACCATTGGCGCGATAGAGACCACGTACCGTAAGGGAAAGATGAAATAGCAATGAAAACTAAGCTATAAACAGCAAAGATCAACCCTTGTACCTTTTGCATCATGGTCTAGCAAGAAAAACCAAGCAAAATGAATTTAAGTTTGCCACCCCGAAACCCAAGCGAGCTACTCACGAGCAGCTATCATGAGCGAACCCGTCTCTGTGGCAAAAGAGTGGGATGACTTGTTAGTAGAGGTGAAAAGCCAACCGAGCTGGGTGATAGCTGGTTGCCTGTGAAACGAATCTAAGTTCACTCTTAATTCTTCTCCAAGGAAACCCCACAAACCCTAATGAAGCGAATTAAGGGCTATTTAAAGGAGGTACAGCTCCTTTAAAAAAGAATACAATCTCTACGAGCGGATAAATAATAATTACCCCTAACTGAATTGTGGGCCCTCAAGCAGCCATCAACAAAGAGTGCGTTAAAGCTCCATATTACAAAAATATAAGAACTCTATGACTCCCTCCCCATTAACAGGCCAACCTATACTTAAATAGGAGAATCAATGCTAGAATGAGTAACCAGGGTCCTCCCTCTACGACGCAAGCTTACATCTGCACATTATTAACAAACCACCAATATACGACAAATCAAACAAGCACAGTATTAAGCATCTTGTTAACCCGACAGAGGAGCGTCCATTAAGAAAGATTAAAACCTGTAAAAGGAACTAGGCAAACCCGTCAAGGCCCGACTGTTTACCAAAAACATAGCCTTCAGCAAACCCAAAACAAGTATTGAAGGTGATGCCTGCCCGGTGACCCACGTTCAACGGCCGCGGTATCCTAACCGTGCAAAGGTAGCGCAATCAATTGTCCCATAAATCGAGACTAGTATGAATGGCTAAACGAGGTCTTAACTGTCTCTTACAGGCAATCGGTGAAATTGATCTCCCTGTACAAAAGCAGGGATAAACCCATAAGACGAGAAGACCCTGTGGAACTTCAAAACCAGCAACCACCTTAAATCACATACACACCTACCAGGTTCACTGCCACATAAGCCTTTGGTCTGCGTTTTTCGGTTGGGGCGACCTTGGAGCAAAACAAAACCTCCAAAAATTAGACCACACCTCTAGACTAAGAGCAACCCCTCGACGTGCTAATAGCACCCAGACCCAATACAATTGATCGATGGACCAAGCTACCCCAGGGATAACAACGCAATCTCCTCCGAGAGTCCGTATCGACGAGGAGGTTTACGATCTCGATGTTGGATCAGGACATCCTAGTGGTGCAGCTGCTACTAAGGGTTCATTTGTTCAACGATTAACAGTCCTACGTGATCTGAGTTCAGACCAGAGCAATCCAGGTCAGTTTCTATCTATGATGAACTCTTCCCAGTATGAAAGGATAGGAAAAGTGAGGCCAATACCACAAGCAAGCCTTCGCCTTAAGTAATGAAACCAACTAAATTACAAAAGGCTATCACACCACATCACGTCCAAGAAAAGGACCAGCTAGCGTGGCAGAGCTCGGAAAATGCAAAAGGCTTAAGTCCTTTAACTCAGAGGTTCAAATCCTCTCCCTAGCTTACCCCAACCACCCCCAATGGCCAACTACCCCCTTCTAATCAACTTCATCATAGCCCTTTCCTATGCCCTCCCAATTTTAATCGCAGTGGCCTTTCTCACCCTAGTAGAACGTAAAATCCTAAGCTACATACAAGGCCGAAAAGGCCCAAACATCGTCGGCCCCTTCGGACTCCTCCAACCTCTAGCAGATGGCGTAAAACTGTTCATCAAAGAGCCAATCCGACCATCAACATCCTCCCCCTTCTTATTCATCGCAACCCCAATACTGGCTCTACTATTAGCAATCTCAATCTGAACCCCATTACCTCTGCCATTTTCTCTAGCAGACCTCAACCTGGGCTTACTGTTCCTATTGGCCATGTCAAGCCTAGCAGTGTATTCCATTTTATGGTCGGGCTGAGCCTCCAACTCTAAATACGCCCTAATTGGGGCACTACGGGCAGTAGCCCAAACAATCTCCTACGAAGTCACCCTAGCCATTATCCTTCTCTCTGTTGTCCTACTAAGTGGCAGCTATACCCTCAGCACCCTCGCAGTCGCACAAGAACCACTTTACTTTATCTTCCCCTGCTGGCCCCTCGCTATAATATGATACGTCTCCACACTCGCCGAAACTAACCGTGCTCCCTTCGACCTAACAGAAGGAGAGTCCGAACTGGTGTCTGGATTCAACGTAGAGTATGCAGCAGGCCCATTTGCACTCTTCTTCCTGGCCGAATATGCCAATATCATGCTCATGAACACACTAACCACGATTCTATTCTTTAACCCAAGCTTCCTCAACCCACCTCAAGAGCTGTACCCCGTTATCCTAGCTACAAAAGTTCTGCTCCTGTCAGCTGGGTTTCTGTGAATCCGTGCCTCCTACCCACGATTCCGATACGATCAACTAATACACCTGCTGTGAAAAAACTTCCTACCACTCACACTAGCCCTATGCCTCTGACACATCAGCATACCAATCTCCTACGCGGGTCTTCCTCCCTACCTAAGACCACAACGGAAATGTGCCTGAACCCTAAGGGTCACTATGATAAAGTGAACATGGAGGTACACCAATCCTCTCATTTCCTAATACTTAGAAAAGCAGGAATCGAACCTACACTAGAGGAATCAAAATCCTCCATACTCCCTTTATATTACTTTCTAGTAGGGTCAGCTAAACAAGCTATCGGGCCCATACCCCGAAAATGATGGTTCAACTCCTTCCCCTGCTAATGAACCCCCAAGCAAACCTAATCTTCATCATCAGCCTGCTCTTAGGAACAACCATCACCATCTCAAGCAACCATTGAATTATGGCCTGAACAGGCCTTGAAATTAACACACTTGCCATCCTCCCATTAATTTCAAAGTCCCACCACCCACGAGCCATTGAAGCCGCCACCAAATACTTTCTCACCCAAGCAGCTGCCTCTGCTCTCGTCTTATTTTCCAGCATATCCAACGCATGATACACCGGACAATGGGACATCACCCAACTTACCAACCCCACATCCTGCCTACTTCTCACTTCAGCAATCGCAATAAAATTAGGACTGGTGCCATTCCACTTCTGATTCCCAGAAGTACTCCAAGGTTCTCCTCTCACCACCGGCCTCCTCCTATCCACCATCATAAAACTCCCCCCAATTGCACTACTCTATATGACTTCCTCTTCACTTAACCCCACCCTCCTAACCACCCTGGCCATCCTTTCAACAGCACTAGGGGGATGAATAGGTCTCAACCAGACACAAGTCCGAAAAATCCTAGCCTTTTCTTCCATCTCGCATCTAGGCTGAATAGCAATCATCATCATCTACAACCCCAAGCTCACCCTGCTCAACTTCTACCTGTACGCTATAATAACTGCCTCCATCTTCCTCACCCTAAATACAATCAAAGTCCTAAAACTCTCCACGCTAATAACTGCGTGAACTAAAATCCCATCCTTAAGCGCAATGCTACTACTAACCCTACTCTCCCTCGCAGGACTCCCTCCCCTAACAGGATTCCTGCCCAAATGACTTATCATCCAGGAGTTAACCAAACAGGACATAGCCCCAGCAGCTACACTCATCTCCCTTCTCTCCCTACTAGGCCTCTTCTTCTACCTACGGCTCGCATACTGCACGGCTATTACACTACCCCCACACACTACAAATCACATAAAACAATGACGTAATAACAATCCAACCAGCATCATAATTGCCATCCTAACCACCATAACGATCATACTCCTTCCCATCTCTCCTATGATCCTTACCATCGTCTAAGAAACTTAGGATTACCCAAACCGAAGGCCTTCAAAGCCTTAAACAAGAGTTAAACCCTCTTAGTTTCTGCTAAAGTCCGCAGGCCACTACCCTGCATCCCCTAAATGCAACTCAGGTGCTTTAATTAAGCTAGGACCTTCCAAACCCACTAGACAGATGGGCTTCGATCCCATGACCGTATAGTTAACAGCTATATGCCCCAACCTACGGGCTTCTGCCTAAGGCCCCGGTACATAATTAATGCACATCAATGAGCTTGCAACTCACTATGAACTTCACTACAGAGCCGATAAGAAGAGGAATTGAACCTCTGTAAAAAGGACTACAGCCTAACGCTTACACACTCAGCCATCTTACCTGTGACCTTCATCAACCGATGACTATTCTCAACCAACCACAAAGACATTGGAACCCTATACCTAATCTTCGGCGCATGAGCCGGGATAGTGGGTACCGCCCTAAGCCTCCTTATCCGAGCAGAACTAGGCCAACCTGGAGCTCTTCTAGGAGACGACCAGGTCTACAACGTAGTTGTCACGGCCCATGCTTTTGTAATAATCTTCTTCATAGTTATACCAATTATGATCGGAGGCTTCGGAAACTGACTAGTCCCCCTAATAATCGGAGCCCCGGACATAGCATTCCCACGAATAAATAACATAAGCTTCTGACTACTCCCTCCCTCCTTCCTGCTCCTTCTAGCATCGTCTACTGTCGAAGCGGGTGTCGGCACAGGTTGAACAGTATACCCCCCACTAGCTGGCAACCTAGCTCACGCCGGAGCTTCAGTTGACCTCGCAATCTTCTCCCTACACCTGGCCGGTATCTCCTCAATCCTAGGGGCAATCAACTTCATCACAACAGCAATCAACATAAAACCTCCTGCCCTATCACAATACCAAACTCCCCTATTCGTCTGATCAGTTCTAATCACCGCAGTCCTACTACTCCTCTCTCTCCCAGTACTTGCTGCAGGAATTACAATGCTCCTCACAGACCGCAACCTCAACACTACATTCTTCGATCCTGCCGGAGGAGGAGACCCTGTCCTATATCAGCACCTTTTCTGATTCTTCGGCCACCCAGAAGTCTACATCCTAATCCTTCCAGGGTTCGGGATCATTTCCCATGTAGTAACATACTACGCAGGCAAAAAAGAACCATTCGGCTACATAGGAATAGTATGAGCCATGCTATCCATCGGGTTCCTAGGCTTCATCGTCTGAGCCCACCACATGTTCACAGTAGGAATGGATGTTGACACTCGCGCATACTTCACATCCGCTACTATAATCATTGCCATCCCAACCGGAATCAAAGTCTTCAGCTGACTTGCCACGCTCCACGGAGGCACAATCAAATGAGACCCTCCAATACTATGAGCTCTAGGCTTCATCTTCCTATTTACAGTCGGAGGCCTGACAGGGATTATCCTAGCAAACTCCTCACTAGACATCGCCTTACATGACACCTACTACGTAGTAGCACACTTCCACTACGTACTATCTATAGGAGCAGTCTTTGCCATCCTAGCAGGATTCACCCACTGATTCCCACTATTTACAGGATACACGCTACACTCAACATGAGCTAAAACCCACTTCGGCGTAATATTCGTAGGTGTAAACTTAACATTCTTCCCCCAACACTTCCTAGGCCTAGCCGGCATGCCACGACGATATTCAGACTACCCGGACGCCTACACATTATGAAACACCATCTCCTCAGTGGGATCCCTCATCTCCCTAACAGCCGTAATCATGCTAGTCTTCATCATCTGAGAAGCCTTCGCATCAAAACGTAAAGTACTGCAACCAGCACTAACAAGCACAAACGTTGAATGAATCCACGGCTGCCCGCCCCCATTCCACACCTTCGAAGAACCGCCCTTTGTTCAGGTCCAAGAAAGGAAGGAGTCGAACCCCCATATGTTGGTTTCAAGCCAACCGCATAAACCACCTATGCTTCTTTCTCATAGAGATGTTAGTAAAACAATTACATAGCCTTGTCAAGACTAAGTTGCAAATGAAAACTTTGCACATCTCTACTTAAACATGGCCAACCACTCACAACTTAACTTCCAAGACGCCTCCTCCCCCATCATAGAAGAACTAATAGGATTCCACGACCATGCCCTAATAGTCGCATTAGCAATCTGCAGCTTAGTCCTCTACCTACTAACCCACACACTCACAGAAAAACTAACATCCAACACAGTTAACGCACAAGTAATCGAGCTCGTCTGAACAATCCTTCCCGCCATAGTCCTAGTCACCCTAGCCTTACCATCTCTACGAATCCTCTACATAATAGACGAAATCAATGAGCCCGACCTAACCCTAAAAGCCATCGGCCATCAATGATACTGAACCTACGAATACACTGATCTCAAAGAACTAACATTCGACTCCTACATAATCCCAACAGCAGACCTACCCCTAGGCCACTTCCGCCTGCTAGAAGTAGACCATCGCGTTATTGTCCCCATAAACTCCACCATTCGAGTTATTGTTACAGCCGATGACGTCATCCACTCATGAGCTGTCCCCAGCCTAGGTGTAAAAACCGATGCCATCCCAGGACGCCTCAACCAGACTTCTTTCTTTGCCTCCCGACCAGGCGTCTACTACGGACAGTGCTCAGAAATCTGCGGAGCCAACCACAGCTTCATGCCAATCGTAGTAGAATCTACTCCACTCGCCGACTTTGAAAACTGATCTACTATAGTATCATCCTAATCATTAAGAAGCTATGAACCAGCATTAGCCTTTTAAGCTAAAGAAAGAGGGGACCCCCCCCCTCCTTAATGGTATGCCCCAACTAAACCCCGGTCCATGATTTTTTATCATGCTCGCTTCGTGACTCACTTTTTCTCTAATCATCCAGCCCAAACTTCTGTCATTCGTATCAATGAACCCCCCCTCTAACAAACCGCCCATCGCCCCAAACACCACCCCTTGAACCTGACCATGAACGTAAGTTTCTTCGACCAATTTTCAAGCCCATCCTTCCTAGGAATCCCACTGATCCTTATCTCAATAACATTCCCGGCCCTCCTCCTCCCGTCTCTGGACAACCGATGAATCACCAACCGACTTTCAACCCTCCAACTATGATTCGTCAACCTAGTTACAAAACAACTAATAATGCCACTAGACAAAAAAGGGCACAAATGAGCCCTAATCTTAACATCCCTAATAATCTTCCTGCTGCTCATCAACCTTCTAGGCCTACTACCCTACACATTCACCCCAACCACCCAACTGTCTATAAACCTGGCTCTAGCCTTCCCCCTATGACTTGCCACCCTGCTAACAGGACTACGAAACCAGCCCTCCGCCTCACTAGCCCACCTCCTGCCAGAAGGCACCCCCCCCCCACTAATCCCAGCTCTCATCCTAATCGAAACAACAAGCCTACTCATCCGCCCACTAGCCCTGGGCGTGCGCCTAACAGCCAACCTAACAGCAGGACACCTGCTTATCCAACTAATCTCTACAGCCACAACAGCCCTATTCTCTACAATGCCAGTAGTCTCCCTCCTAACCTTCCTAGTCCTATTCCTACTAACCATCCTAGAGGTAGCTGTAGCAATAATCCAAGCCTACGTCTTCGTTCTATTACTGAGCCTCTACCTACAAGAAAATATCTAACCCCAATGGCACACCAAGCACACTCTTACCATATAGTAGACCCTAGCCCATGACCTATCCTAGGAGCAGCCTCTGCTCTCCTAACTACCTCAGGACTAACAATATGATTCCACTACAACTCCCCCCGACTCCTTATCCTAGGCCTAATTTCAACTGCCCTCGTTATATTCCAATGATGACGTGATATCGTACGAGAAAGCACATTCCAAGGCCACCACACCCCCACCGTACAGAAAGGGCTGCGCTACGGAATAGCCCTATTCATCACATCAGAAGCTTTCTTCTTCTTGGGCTTCTTCTGAGCCTTTTTCCATTCAAGCCTAGCCCCCACACCCGAACTAGGAGGACAATGACCCCCCGTAGGAATCAAACCCCTTGACCCCATAGAGGTCCCACTCCTAAACACCGCCATCCTCCTGGCCTCAGGAGTTACCGTCACATGAGCTCACCACAGCATCACAGAGGCCAACCGAAAACAAGCAATCCAAGCCCTCTCCTTAACAGTCCTACTGGGATTCTACTTCACCGCTCTACAAGCCATGGAGTATTACGAAGCGCCATTCTCCATCGCCGACGGAGTCTACGGCTCAACATTCTTCGTCGCTACCGGATTCCACGGCCTGCACGTAATCATCGGCTCTACGTTCCTACTAGTATGCCTCCTACGCCTAATTAAATACCACTTCACATCAAACCACCACTTCGGATTTGAAGCGGCCGCCTGATATTGACACTTCGTAGACGTTGTCTGACTGTTCCTCTACATCTCTATCTACTGATGAGGATCTTACTCTTCTAGTATATTAATTACAATCGACTTCCAATCCTTAAAATCTGGTTTAAACCCAGAGAAGAGTAATAAACATAATCCTATTCATACTAACCCTATCCCTAGCCCTAAGCATCCTTTTAACCACATTAAACTTTTGACTCGCCCAAATAAGCCCCGACTCAGAAAAACTATCCCCATACGAATGCGGATTCGACCCACTAGGGTCTGCTCGACTTCCCTTTTCAATCCGCTTCTTCTTAGTAGCCATCCTCTTCCTTCTATTCGACCTAGAAATTGCCCTACTCCTCCCACTCCCGTGAGCTGTCCAATTACAATCCCCCATTACTACCCTAACCTGAGCCTCCGCCCTCATCTTCCTCCTCACCCTAGGGTTGGTGTACGAATGAATTCAAGGCGGACTAGAATGGGCAGAATAACAGAAAGTTAGTCTAACCAAGACGGTTGATTTCGACTCAACAAATTATAGCTCCCACCCTATAACTTTCTTTATGTCTTACCTCCACCTGAGCTTCTACTCCGCCTTCACCCTAAGCAGCCTGGGCTTAGCCTTTCACCGAACCCACCTAATCTCAGCCCTACTATGTCTAGAAAGCATAATACTATCTATGTATGTTGCCTTAGCCATATGGCCCATCCAAATTCAATCATCAACCTCCACCATCCTGCCCATCCTCATACTAACATTCTCTGCCTGCGAAGCAGGCACAGGCCTGGCCCTACTGGTAGCCTCAACCCGAACCCACGGATCCGACCATTTACACAACTTCAACCTGCTACAATGCTAAAAATCATCGCCCCAACCACAATACTCCTCCCCCTAGCCCTCCTCTCCCCACGTAAACACTTATGAACTAACATTACACTGTACAGCCTACTAATTGCCACCATCAGCCTCCAATGACTCACACCAACCTACTACCCAAACAAAGGCCTAACTCCTTGAACATCCATTGACCAAATCTCCTCCCCTCTGCTAGTTCTATCATGCTGACTCCTCCCCCTCATAATCATAGCAAGCCAAAACCACCTAGAACCAGAACCAACCATCCGTAAACGAATTTTCGCCTCTACGGTAGTCCTAGCCCAACTATTCATCCTCATTGCCTTCTCTGCCTCAGAGCTCATACTCTTCTACATCGCATTCGAAGCCACCCTAATCCCCACCCTCATTCTAATCACCCGATGAGGCAACCAGCCAGAGCGCCTAAACGCTGGCATCTACCTCCTATTCTACACACTTGCCAGCTCCTTACCACTATTAATCGCCATCCTCCACCTACACAACCAAATCGGCACTCTATACCTCCCAATACTTAAGCTATCTCATCCCACATTAAACTCCTCCTGATCAGGCCTAATTGCAAGCCTGGCCCTCCTGCTTGCCTTCATAGTCAAAGCCCCCCTATACGGCCTACACCTCTGACTCCCTAAAGCCCATGTAGAGGCTCCCATTGCCGGCTCCATACTACTAGCCGCTCTCCTCCTAAAACTAGGGGGCTATGGCATCATGCGAATCACAATTCTGGTAAACCCATCCTCAAACAACTTACACTACCCCTTCATCACCTTAGCCCTATGAGGCGCACTAATAACCAGCGCCATCTGCCTACGCCAAATTGACTTAAAGTCTCTAATCGCCTACTCATCCGTCAGCCACATAGGGCTAGTTGTAGCCGCAACCATGATCCAAACCCAATGAGCATTCTCAGGAGCAATAATCCTAATAATCTCCCACGGCTTAACTTCCTCAATACTATTCTGCCTAGCTAACACCAACTACGAACGAACACACAGCCGAATCCTCCTACTCACACGAGGACTCCAACCTCTACTCCCACTCATAGCCACCTGATGACTGCTGGCCAACCTAACAAACATAGCTCTACCCCCAACAACAAACCTCATAGCGGAACTAACCATTGTAATCGCACTTTTCAACTGATCCGCTTTCACAATCATCTTAACAGGAGCTGCAATCTTACTCACCGCCTCCTACACCCTATACATACTAGTAGTGACACAACGAGGCCCTCTCCCATCCCACATCACCTCCATCCAAAACTCCTCCACACGAGAGCACCTCCTCATGGCTCTACACATAATCCCCATAGCACTACTAATCCTCAAACCCGAACTAATCTCAGGCATCCCCATATGCAAGTATAGTTTAAACCAAAACATTAGACCGTGACTCTAAAAACAGAAGTTAAACCCTTCTTACCTGCCGAGGAGAGGTAAAACCAACGAGAACTGCTAATTCTTGCCTCTGAGCATAAAACCTCAGTCTCCTTACTTTCAAAGGATAACAGCAATCCAATGGTCTTAGGAGCCACTCATCTTGGTGCAAATCCAAGTGAAAGTAATGGACCTCTCACTAGTCCTAAACACATTTACACTCCTAACCCTAGCAACCCTCTTCACCCCCATCCTATTCCCCCTCCTATCCAACAGCCTCAAAAATACCCCTAACACAATCACAAACACAGTCAAAACCTCCTTCCTGATCAGCCTAATCCCCATAACAATCTACCTCTACTCAGGAACAGAAAGCCTCACTTCCCTATGAGAATGAAAATTCATCATAACCTTCAAAATCCCCATCAGCCTAAAAATAGACTTCTACTCTCTCACCTTCTTTCCCATCGCATTGTTCGTATCATGATCCATCCTGCAATTCGCGACATGATACATGGCCTCGGACCCATACATTACAAAATTCTTCACCTACCTACTCTTCTTCTTGGTCGCCATACTCATCTTAATCATCGCCAATAACCTATTCGTGCTATTCATTGGCTGAGAGGGAGTCGGAATCATATCATTCCTACTAATCAGCTGATGACACGGCCGAGCGGAAGCTAACACCGCCGCCCTCCAAGCCGTGCTCTACAACCGAGTAGGAGACATCGGACTTATCCTCTGCATGGCATGACTAGCCTCCACCATAAACACCTGAGAAATCCAACAACTCACTTCCCCCTCCCAAACCCCCACACTACCCCTACTAGGCCTCATCTTAGCCGCAACCGGAAAATCCGCTCAATTCAGCCTCCACCCATGACTCCCAGCTGCAATAGAAGGGCCAACCCCCGTATCCGCCCTACTCCACTCTAGCACAATAGTAGTCGCCGGAATTTTCCTGCTCATTCGAACCCACCCAATACTCAGCAACAACCAAACCGCCCTCACCCTGTGCCTCTGCCTAGGAGCCCTATCTACACTATTTGCAGCTACATGCGCCCTCACCCAAAACGACATTAAAAAAATCATTGCCTTCTCCACTTCAAGCCAACTAGGCCTGATAATAGTTACAATCGGACTAAACCTTCCCGAATTAGCTTTCTTCCACATTTCAACCCATGCATTCTTCAAAGCCATATTATTCCTGTGCTCAGGCTCTATCATCCACAGCCTAAACGGAGAACAGGACATCCGAAAAATGGGCGGGCTCCAAAAAATGCTCCCCACAACCACCGCATGCCTCACTATCGGTAACCTCGCCCTAATAGGGACACCATTCCTAGCAGGATTTTACTCAAAAGACCAAATCATTGAAAGCCTAAACACATCATACCTAAACACCTGAGCCCTGCTCCTAACCCTCCTGGCCACTTCATTCACCGCAGTATACACGATCCGCATAACCGTACTAGTACAGTCCGGCTTCGTCCGAACTCCCCCCCTAACCCCAGTAAACGAAAACAACCCAGCAGTGACTTCCCCCATCACCCGCCTTGCACTAGGAAGCATCCTGGCAGGATTCCTCATCTCCTCATTTATCATCCCCGCAAAAACTCCTCCAATAACCATACCACCCTCCATCAAACTAACAGCCCTAATAGTAACAGCCCTAGGCATCGCCCTGGCCCTGGAAATTTCAAAAATAACCCAAACACTCATCCTCACAAAACAAACCCCTCTCCTAAACTTCTCAACATCTCTAGGATACTACAATCCTCTAATCCACCGCCTAAGCACAACTAACTTCCTCAAAGGGGGACAAAACATTGCATCACACCTAATCGACCTCTCCTGATACAAAATACTAGGCCCAGAAGGACTGGCCAGCCTCCAATTAACAGCAACCAAAGCTGCCACCTCCCTCCACTCAGGCCTAATCAAAGCCTACCTAGGATCATTCGCCTTATCCATCATTATCATTCTCATATCCATATACAGAAACAATTAATGGCCCTCAATCTTCGTAAAAATCACCGAATCCTCAAAGTCATCAACGACGCCCTAATCGACCTACCAGCACCATCAAACATCTCAACATGATGAAACTTCGGATCCCTACTAGGACTTTGCCTAATCACCCAAATCATCACAGGCCTCCTACTAGCTATACACTACACAGCAGACACCAACCTAGCCTTCTCCTCCGTGGCTCACATATGCCGAGACGTACAATTCGGCTGACTCATCCGCAACCTCCACGCAAACGGAGCCTCTTTCTTCTTCATCTGCATCTACCTCCACATTGGCCGAGGACTATACTATGGCTCATACCTATACAAAGAAACCTGAAACATTGGAATCGTCCTTCTCCTAGCCCTCATAGCAACAGCCTTCGTAGGATACGTCCTACCATGAGGCCAAATGTCATTCTGAGGGGCCACCGTAATCACAAACCTATTCTCAGCCATCCCCTACATCGGACAAACCCTAGTAGAATGAGCCTGAGGAGGGTTCTCCGTCGACAACCCCACACTAACCCGATTCTTTGCCCTCCACTTCCTCCTTCCCTTCCTTATCGTAGGCCTCACTCTTGTCCACCTCACCTTCCTACACGAAACAGGCTCAAATAACCCACTAGGCATCCCCTCAGACTGTGACAAAATCCCCTTCCACCCGTACTACACCATCAAAGACGCCCTAGGAATTGTTTTACTACTCTCCCTGCTAGTCTCACTAGCCCTATTCTCCCCAAACCTCCTAGGCGACCCAGAAAACTTCACTCCAGCCAACCCCCTTGTCACTCCCCCTCACATCAAACCCGAATGATACTTCCTATTTGCTTACGCTATCCTCCGATCCATCCCAAACAAACTAGGAGGAGTACTGGCCCTAGCTGCCTCTATCCTAGTCCTATTCCTCGTCCCCCTACTACACACATCAAAACTACGATCTATAACTTTCCGTCCCCTGTCCCAGATCTTATTCTGAACTCTAGTAGCCAACATCCTCATTCTAACCTGAGTAGGCAGCCAACCAGTAGAGCACCCCTTCATCATCATTGGCCAACTAGCCTCCCTCTCCTACTTCACAATTATCCTAGTTCTATTCCCCCTCGCAGCCCTTTTAGAGAACAAACTACTAAAACTCTAATTAACTCTAATAGTTTATAAAAACATTGGTCTTGTAAACCAAAGATTGAAGACTAAGCCCCTTCTTAGAGTTACCACACCAACCCCATCAGGAAGAAGGGATTCAAACCCCCCTCTCCAACTCCCAAAGCTGGCATTTTCAACTAAACTACTTCCTGACCCTACCACTAAACAGCCCGAATCGCCCCCCGAGACAGCCCCCGTACAAGCTCCAGCACCACAAACAAAGTCAACAACAACCCCCATCCCCCAATTAAAAGCAATCCCACCCCTTCTGAATACAACACTGCCACCCCACTAAAATCCGACCGAACCGACACCAACCCCCCATTATTTACCGTACCCTCGTCCACTAACATCCCCGACACTCCCCCCATAACAAGCCCCACCACTACAACCAACCCCATCCCAAAACCATAACCAACAACCCCCCAACTACCCCAAGCTTCCGGATAAGGATCGGCCGCCAATGACACCGAATACACAAACACCACCAGCATCCCCCCTAAATAAACCATAACAAGCACCAAAGAAATAAAAGGCACCCCCAAACTCACCAACCAACCACACCCAGCAACCGCTGCCACAACCAGCCCCAGCACTCCATAATAAGGAGACGGATTAGATGCAACAGCTAACCCCCCTAGAACAAAACACAACCCTAAAAACAAAACAAATATCATCATAAATTCCCACTCGGCCTCTCTCCGAGATTTACGGCCTGAAAAGCCGTCGTTACAAAATTTAACTACAGGAACAGCTAAATTTATCCTCCGCCCCCACCCCCCCCTTACCCCCCCCAGCGGGTTTTCTCTTGCTTTCAGGGTATGTATAATAATGCATCACATTCTTTACCCCATCAGACATCACATGAAATGTAGGATAATCCAAAGTATATGTAATGCTCGTCCACTAAAAACCCAAACATTATCTCCAAAACAAGTGGTATTAGGACAGTATATCCACCAGGCACATTCTTGTTTCAGGTACCATTAAGCCCAAATGCTCCTACCAAGACCGAACCACAAGCGTCACCCAAACTTCTAAAGCTCCACCTACTTTGCACAACTCTGTCACAGTATATGAGGAATGTCCCAGCACACCTTTGAATTCCCCTAGTCTATTGAATTCGCCCACCTCCTAGGTAATATCCTTGAACAACAGCCTTCAAGCACACCCAAGCCAGAGAACATGGTTATCTATTAATCGCGCTTCTCACGAGAACCGAGCTACTCAACGTCAGTTATACCCTTAGTTATTGCCCTCAGGCGCATACATCGCCTACACTTGCTCTTTTGCGCTATTGGTTGTAACTTCAGGAACATACCTTCCTCCATTCCCTCCTACTTGCTCTTCACTGATACAAGTGGTCGGTTGAATACTCCTCCCTAATCTCTTTACCGCGGCATACCGACCTCCTACACTTGGTTTTTTTTAGCGTCTCTTCAATAAGCCCCTCAAGTGCAGAGCAGGTGTTATCTTCCTCTTGACATGTCCATCACATGACTACCGAGCATATGAATCCCCTAACACCCAGAATGTCATGGTCTGACGGATAAGGTCGTCGCAAACTTGGCACTGATGCACTTTGACCCCATTCATGGTCGGCGCGCTACCTACCTCTAGACAACAGATAGTGTAATGGTTGCCGGACATATCAATTATTTTATCACTCTCTAGGAAAAAACATTTAAATCCCATTTTACGCATCATTTTTTTTTTTTATCTTGATTTTTATTTTTTTTCACTAAACAACCAAGCCACATATTCCTACATCGTCCAAATTATTCTTTACCAACACTTTCCAAATCCATTTTCTCCTGCCCCCCCCCCCCCCCCAAAAATCAAAACATAATCAATCATTACAGCCCCCCAAACCCCTCCCCCATTTAAAAACCAAACAAAAACACCAAACCACAATAACAAACCACCCACCAGCCATACAACAAACCCCCTAC